TATTATTACCGAAGGCTTTGGCTTCTATGGGACCAGCTGAACATGAGGGACCCCTTTCAAAGAAGATAGGGGCACCGATTCGAAGGGTTCTTGTCGGGAATACTTTCATATAACATAGAATATCCTTATAGAGTATAAAGGGGCTCTCTAAGTTTTTGATGGGCTTGAGGCCTGAGTTCGAGAATGTTAGATCCTCAATTCAACATCGAGTTCCTCTACCAGACATTGAGAGAGCAGTTGCTGATGTGAGATCCGAGGAGACTCGACTTGAGCCCCTTTACTTAGGTTGGGTGCTGGGGGTCGATCTTATATTACTCAGGGTGCTTCAGATCAGGTTCTTGCGGCTGAACATGCTTCGGGACATCGACCCTATGGTCAGAATCTTCAATCTGGAAGCTCCGCTGGTGCATCAGGCCAACGAGACATGTCCAAGATCGCCACTATTGCAAGAAGCGGGGTCACATGATTGCAGACTCTCGTAAGCGGCAGAATTAAAATTCTCGCCGACAGTCAGACACAGCTCATCTTGCTGCTCCCCCAGAGACGCCTACTGAATCGGAGACTTCCTAATCCCCTTACTCCATAGGGCCTCTGCAGCATTACTTCTATGATCTTAGGAGCACTCCCACACCCGACACAGATAGTTTTACCCCACGACAGCGGAAGCAGATTCAGAGGTTGAATCCGTCTTGTCATATCTCTTCCTCCTCTGTTACAGGTATTTGATCCCCCTTACGCTTACAACATAGGGGGCTGCTTACTTTCTTCGGGTGCATCGAAGAATATTACTGGTGATTCTTCACTTCTTTCTTCTCTTCGTTCTCCATCTTAGTTCCTTTTTGTTTAAACTGAAAACTCCGAACAATTCCCTCTAGCCAGTCTTGGTACTCTCTCTCGTTATCATCGAATATGTTCTGCTCTTTTTAATTTTCCCGCTCTCTCAGCGAATCTTCTTTCCGGCTTGAAAAAAAAAATGCTTATATTCACTTCTCTCCTACCTCCTGTCTTGAACAGGATCATGCGATAGGCCCTTAAGGGGATTGGGAAGGACCATAGAGTTGGCAAGCTCTCTTTTTTGGAGAAACTTCGTTTACCTCAGTCTTTTGCCTTTTCCGCTGTGTCTGGTGTTGTTCCCTCCCCCTTTTTTGTTGTGGCATCGTAGATTAGGACATGTCTGCAGCCCAAGGCTTAGATATTTTTTTTTCTACTGGAATGTTGGGGTCTGTACCTAACATTGAGATTTCTACTTATATGGGTTGCAAACGGGGAAAAGGCTCGGCCCTTCCTTTATTTAAGAAGCTCTTTCTACTTCTCCTTTTGATCTTGTGTCCGAAGTCCATCCTGCCCCTCTGTTATCGAAAGGAGGATCATCCGTATATGTTATTTTTGACAGAACAATGAAAAAATTTACAAAAAAAAAGGGTTTTCCTTGGGGGTATATCTCCGCTGCCTTCTGAACTCTGCTTGCTTCAACTCACTTCACTTACAAAGCGCTTTCCCAACGATCCTGCCCCCGCACTCCTCAGCAGAATGGAGTTGCCGAGCGGAAACATCGCCATATACATATATTGGAGACAACTTGCTCTCTCTTGCTCTCAGCTTCAGCCCAAAAAAACTAGGGACAGAAGCAGTTTTGACTGCCGTATCTTTTTTGAACCGAATACCTTCCTCTGTCATCTCTGGTCTGTCTCTTTTTGAAAGAAGATTGTCTACCCCGCCTGACTATGAAGAGCTTCGAGGGTAGGCTGCAGCTTCGTCTAGTCTAGAGCCGGGCGCCGTGTAGGAAGACTCGCCCTAGCCACTATAGCGACCCCACCCCCAACTCTAGCTGAGAAGCACCCTCCATCCACTTCCCCCTTTCCGTGTGCCCAAAAGCCCGCCCGCCCGGTTTATGAGCCCCTTTCCGATTCCCTCACCCAATCTCATGAGAAGCAAGCCCAGCAGGCCCAGCCTTAACCTGTCCTCAGACAGCCAGCCCTCACCAGGCTGCTGGAATTGCTAAATGCTCCGCCACGAAGCAAGCTCTCCCGATCCCGAAGACGACAGATGCGGAAGTGGCTAAAGAAGTCGGAGGAAGAAAGTTGTTGGGCAATTGTATGCGCGAGGGTACATTATAAGTATTCTGAGAATTGGCAACATTGACAGAAAGGGGAAGAAAAGGGGGTAGGAATAAACTTTTTTAGGTGTAGCTATACTAAAGTAAGTAGTCGGCCTAACCTTCGGTTACCGTAACCAAGTTTTTCTTTCTCACTCCTTATGTTATGTACTTTTTCTTACTTAATCCATACTTTTTTACCTTTTCTGAAGTGTGGGGCAAAGGGTGCCCTCTACTTATACTTCTAACTAAAGGCGAACTGCAGGCATTGCAAGCAAACAAAGCGCCCCCGCCCGTTTGAGTCGCGAAGGGGCCGCTTGCTTAAAAAATTTATTTTATATAAAATAATAGATATATAATTATATAATAGATATATAATTATATAATTATATCTATAAACTAAGAAAATCCGTTTTTTTTATCCAATTGTTCATTCCCGGGAAGAGGAAGAAGCAGATAGAGCAAAGGCCTCCTCTTTCCTTCCGTCCGCTCTTCCCGAAGTGGGCGAATTGCATGTAGAGATCCGCAGGGGCTTATAGTTTAATTGGTTGAAACGTACCGCTCATAACGGTTATATTGTAGGTTCGAGCCCTACTAAGCCTACCACCCCCTTCTCTGCACCCGATACAAGGCAGTCGAAGTCCTCGCCACCCTGCAGATCTCAATCTAGCGACGGCACCTGGAACCGCACAGCTTCCGCTGCCCTTCGGGCACGCCTCCTACGCTCTTGCGGCATGCCCCCTTCGGGCAATACGGCTTTCGTGAGTAATACGCGAAGCAGCTGAGCGATAGCTCTCTTCGATCGCTATATTCTTGCGATAGCGAAGGCGTAGTTCATCCTCTAAGAGAGAGTAGATGCGAAGATTCGGATCGAAGATCTTCGCTTGGGCCGTCTCGCGAAGATCGGCACTCGAAGGCTTGAGGAGCAGCCCGCTAAAAGGGAAGCCGTGGAGACGGCGGACTCGCCAGTCAGGCACACCGTGAAGCTGACTACAGCAGACCGGGAGGTTACAATTTAAGTTTTCCTGTTTAAATTTCCGGGACTGAATGTAGGAAGTGCAGACGGTGGATCGGGTGTGAACATTCAACCAAAGGCGTCTTGGGTATCGGCAATAGCTAAGCATTGTGGCCATCACAGTTCAAGCTACATATGGCTGGCGTACAACCTACGGGCTTCTTAGCCAAAAGAAAAACAACAAAAAAGGATGCCCGGTTTGGTACCTTTAGTCTAAGATTAGACAAAGAGCAAGGAGGATATGAAGCACTGCCGGGTAGACCATGGCTCCAACCGGGGTGGTTCATGACTGGGCTAATAAAAAGCAGTCTCAAGCAGGGAAACGCGGGATGGAAGGCGGAAAAGGCTTGGCTTTGTTTCACAGAAAAAGGACTAAGGAAATTGAGTTTCCGTAGTGGCGATGCTGGCGTCAGTTGACCTGGTTGAAAAATATAGAATATATAAGGGTGATTCCGCTAGCCAAATCGCACTAATGCGATTCATTCGCCCTACTATCCTACGGAGCAATTCAAACTCTTAGTAAGACTGGGCTCGGGCTACTCGTTCTATTCTCTCTGAGGTCGGGTAGGTGAAGCGTCTAGCTTAGGGGGGCGCGTCGAATCGCTGAAAGGCCTTGGTGAGTCTCCAATTTTGTAATCTGAAGATAGAAAACCAAAATTTTTCCAAACTTCACTTCAATAGTCTCGTATCCACGCTGCCCCGACTCCAAACTCGATGTTTGTTAACTAAGCAGGGCATTCCCAAACTCTTTTTTATCAAACAAACTCCTTTCTCGTTCCGCCTTTACCGGGCCGTTTTCATTATGTGTTCTTTGCAGTGTCTAGGGAGCTTAGGAGTGAGTTAAGCCAATGCGTACAAATAGACAGACCGGGTCATCCTTTTATGTTGAGGCCGGTGCAAGTCTGTCTATGATTCAGAGTATAGGTGGTGTTGAAGCTGGCTTATTGATGCTAGTCATCTTAGAGCTATGAGTCAGAACAATGTTCACCAACTCTTTTATAGTAATCTTGTTCATATATCGAAAAAGCTTTTGAATATGAGTTTAAATTGTTATAAAAAAGTGTTTTGTTGTCTCCTCCCCAAGGTAGCATTGCCGAGCGGGCGATCCCTGTCTTGTTTATGCAGCTAGCTTTTCTCCGTGGTACTCCAATTCTATTTGTGAGAGCTCGGCTACTTTTTTAAAAGGTGGTTACCTTAATTCTCAATAAAAATGCCTACCTATAAAGCGCTGAGTTGAAGAGGGAACAAGTCCCAAGATGATAAGTGGGGAAAAAGTAAAATTTTAATCTCTTCAAAGCTGAGCTTTTCGGTTCGCTCCCCCTATGTGGTCGGCCTTCTTACCAGTCTGCCCCCTTTCTCTTGATGGAATATAAACCCGAGCTCCAGCTTAGCTTGCGTTCTTCACCGGCGCTCGCCGGATGTATAACTCATCCCGCTCCAAAGGTAACGAGTCTTCTGTGTGTTAGAATCTTTACGGGAATGAATCGCATATGTTGGTTGAGAATTGCTCGGGAATTCATTGATAGTTATTTTGCCAGGTTCTAGGGTTGGGCTACTTTTCTTTTTTGTCGATCGAGCCGCTTTCCCTCATTCCACTCGTCCAGCCTTCTTCACGAACTTGTACAATAGACGCCACAAAGATAGCCAACTCTATTATCGAAGAAATAAGGAAACGGGCGACGGTTTGGCACCAGATATCCGGGGGTGTAGAAAGAGCAGCTGTGAGAAGCGGAAAAACCATCAAAAAACGACGATTGTTCGTGAAGGTTTCCACAGAAAGACCCCTTAGTTCTGGCAAACGGATCACAATTACAGGTACCTGGGAGCATACCGATGGAATGAACGAAATACGAACAGTTAACATAATATGGTCATAGATCTTAGGTTGTA